ACTATGCCTTCGCCATATGAAATATGAATATTAAGTAATAATAGCATGGCACTTTGAATTCGATATAAGGAATTTTGTTTTCAAAACATTAGATTATGTATCGAGAGAGTAATATGAGAAAAAGGTATTTCCTATTTTATTATCGGAAGTCCAGTTCAGCGTCACAAACTTTTTTTCACACCAGGGGTCTCTTAACAATATTTATAGAGCGAAAAAAAAAGATTCTTTTTTCCTTAGTTTAGTTGATCAAATAAAAAAGCAACTTTGGGATTGCTGAATGACAGACAAATCACAGACAAAAAAATATAATAAATATATAAAGCAACGGAGCCATCATAGTATTTTTGAATTCCTCCGAAAGGAAGGGTGGTAAGTTGATCATTTACCGACCGGGGTCTGATCGATCCTATTTTTTTATTTCTTTGATGAATGGTAAGGGTCAATTTTATTGTAAAGCCGTATGCAATGCATAATGCCCGTACGGTTGTTCGATTCTATCTTTTTTTCTTGTTATTCTTTTATGTTTCTTTTATCTTCCCCTCATCATGCGAAATAGAGAAACCTTTTATTATCTTATATCATCAGGGTAATGATCCATCAACCTGCTGGTTCTTTTTCTGAAGTAGCAACGGGAGAATTCATCCTGGAAGTGGGAGAACTGCTGAAACTGCGTGAAACCCTGACAAGGGTTTATGTACAAAGAACGGGCAAACCCATATGGGTTGTATCCGAAGACATGGAAAGAGATATTTTTATGTCAGCAACAGAGGCCCAAGCTTATGGGATTGTTGATCTTGTAGCGGTTGAATGACAATATCGCGTCAATTCGTGATTTGAAGTTAACCCTGCCGAGTTTAATATTCTATGACTTTTATTTACTCTTCTATTGAATCTATTGAATAAACGTAATTCAAAATCATGCGGTTAGGATCGATCTAAACCAGCCCATTATGTATATGATTCAACATGCCAACGATTAAACAACTTATTAGAAATACAAGACAGCCAATTAGAAATGTCACAAAATCCCCCGCGCTTCGGGGATGCCCTCAGCGTCGAGGAACATGTACTAGGGTGTATGTGCGACTCGTTCAGATCATGAACTAGAACAAAGGAAAGAGAACAATGTTCAAATATCAATGATCAAATAGGATAGAAGGGAAAAACGAACTACATTTCCTATCTAAAAATAAGAAAATGAATCAGATCCCTTTTATTGTGTATGAAATTTATGGTTTCTATTGGTGTAAATCCACTCACCTCAATTCAAGATGAGAAGCAATTCTCCATTGGTAGCAAATGGCTATCCATTAAGCGGAGGAAATCTTAGTTAACATAGACGCCTCTTGTAAGAACGGACTAACAGGGTCAGCTACCCAGCCAACCTTCATAATTAAATACCGTTACTGTATAGGTAGAGCTCGTTGTGAAAGACCTATTACTGAATAATTCATGGGTAGAGCCGAAGAATGTGAACTATACAAGTTAGCAATAACATTGATTAAATGAAGTAAAGGCTCCGGTGTATAGAGAAGACCTCACCGTTTAAGAAGTAACCATAGAAACGATGGAATCCACTATTTCTTTATCAGTGCTATTTTTTTAATACCTAGTATATATAGTACAATTTCGTATTTCGAGGTGAAATGCCTAGAAAAAATAAAAAATAGTGGTTGGGAAGGTTATAGTAGCCAAAGCCATTGGAATTTTTAGTTTATACATTGGAAAAATCCGTTTTGTTATTAATATACTAGGAAAGGGGCAAAAGAATAACTAAAAGAAAGGAAATCTATTAGTTATTCGTTAAAGTTTCATTTATTCAATGACCAGAATTAGACGGGGATATATCGCTCGGAGACGTAGAACAAAAATTCGTTTATTTGCATCAAGCTTTCGGGGGGCTCATTCAAGACTTACTCGAACTATTACTCAACAAAAAATAAGAGCTTTGGTTTCGGCTCATCGGGATAGGGATAAGCAAAAAATTAATTTTCGTCGTTTGTGGATCACTCGAATAAATGCAGCAATTCGTGAAAGGGGGGTATGCTATAGTTATAGTAGATTAATAAATGATCTGTACAAGAGACAGTTGCTTCTTAATCGTAAAATACTTGCACAAATAGCTATATCAAATAGGAATTGTCTTTATATGATTTCCAATGAGATCATAAAAGAAGTAAGTTGAAAGGAATCCACCGCTTAAAGGGAGTTGCCCGGAGAATGAACTCCGGGAGGGTCGAATAAAAATAAAATAAAAATGAATAGAATATGATAAAATATATATGAGAAAGTAGTAAAAATAAATATGAATCAACACGTTCAAAAAAAAAATTATTCTTCCCAAATTCTTTTTTTTTCTTACGACACGAGAATTCAATCCAGATTCTTGGATTTTTCCAACAAAATATCAATCCGCATTTGAGCTCGGATGGGGATTTGAATTCAAGTGAAGAAAGAGTAAACCTATCTTTTTCCGGCTCTAAGACTAGGAGTTCTAGTGGTCGACTCGGTTCTTTCAAATTGTTTCTCATTATTAAGAAAAGGTAACAAAGATAAAATACGAGCTTGCTTTATAGCAATAGTAATTAATCGTTGTTGTTTCAAGGTCAATCTATTCACTCGTCTAGATAATATTTTTCCCTGTTCACTAATAAATCGACTAATTAAACTCATGTTTTTATAATCAATTCGATCCCCCGATTGGATCGGGGGCAAACGCCTACGAAAAGATCGCTTGGATTTAAGAAAAGTTCGCTTGGATTTATCCATGGTTTGGTTAGTTTATTTCTTATCCCTAAAATCCTATTTCAGGCGTATCGCTAATTAGAATAAATAAATAGGATTTGGTTTGTTTATAATTATCTTTAACTATGTTAAATATTATGTTAATATATATATATAATGTCATTTTTTCCCTTTCTTTGTAAGCTAAGGGCCCGAAGGTGCTCGGTTCGATCTATTTCTTTATCTCCCCGTGAATCGTATGCTTGTAACAATATGGACAGAATTTTAGCAACTCCAATCGATTAGGCGTATTGTGCCGGTTCTTTTGAGTAATATATCTGGAAATGCCCGTTGATTCCTTATTAACACCGTTTCGAACACAAGCGGTACATTCCAAAAGAACCGGTATTCGCACATCTTTACCCTTGGCCATGAACCTCCTTTGGATTTTTCATTTACTCAACTCTTCCTCTTTCAATCCGAAACTAAAAAGAAAAAAGGAAGGAAAAAAAAATAGAATTTGTAACTTGCTATCCTCTTATGCAAGATTTCACTACAATCAATATCAATCAATATAGGAAATAAGATAAAAAGATTTCTAAACTATATTTCAAATCACAGTACAGTATTTCATATAAGTATCTTGTATAATACTCTTTCCCTAGAACCACAGTTTGTATTCGACTTCCATAGAAATTTCATATTAATTTAATTCCAAGCGGAACCCGAGTCTAGCAGCTGTTGAATGCACTTTTATTCTTTCTCTTTCCTCCCTTATTCTAAAAAGGGAAAAAAGAGAAAAAGGGCGCTGCTATTTAATTGTATCTCTAATCTTCTTTATTCCTTCCCACGCCAATAACTAGAATGAAAAAAAAGGGAACGTCAACGCATCCGGGAAAAAACGATTAATCTCTATCAATAAACCTGCCAAAGAACCGAACCATAGAGTACTTAGTACCGGTGCCACGGAAAGATATGTTTTTAGATCTCGCATTGAAAAATCTCCTTCATTTTATTGTAATACATAAGACATATTGAAATGTACAATCATCCAGTAAATAAGATTAACTTTTTGTTAAATACAGAAAAAAACGTCTTTTTTTCCCAATATTCCCCCAAAAGACTCATTTCTTTTTCCTAGGGGTTCCATTCCATATTTCATATAGATAGAAGTATTTTACTATTATTATATGTTAAATGAGACCAAAAAGACGAAATGGACATAAAAATTCTAGATTTTAATAGAGGAGATAACGATGTGGAAAACAAGACAGGAATTCTCTACAATGACACTGTAGACCAATGGAAGGGATGTAGCGCAGCTTGGTAGCGCGTTTGTTTTGGGTACAAAATGTCACGGGTTCAAATCCTGTCATCCCTACTTATTACTGCTCCTTTGAGCAGTAACGAGGGATTTTTTGAGATCAATTTGCGTTGGACATATCATATAGAACTTACATCTTCCATTCTTACGATATTGTATAGTGTATGCATACAAGATGTATTGGGGCCAATCCTTTTCTTTACAGTCTTATCTTATCTTTTATGATAAGAAAGCGCTCTTAGTTCAGTTCGGTAGAACGTGGGTCTCCAAAACCCGATGTCGTAGGTTCAAATCCTACAGAGCGTGATTCGGATCTTCTTCGATCAAATTCGACTGAAACACTAACTGGAACAGCAATCTTAATTTGACCTCCTGGATATTAAATAAAGGAGGAGGTCAATCAAAAAAAGATATGTTAATTAATCAAAGGTCCAACTGATCGCCGCGCCTGTATTGTAAATATGCAGTTACAAATAATCCAGCCAAAGTAATAGGAATTAGACCTAACACGATTCCAAATAGAAAAACTTCAATCATTTCAATTTGTTTGAAAGGAGAAAAAAGAGGTAATATCTATACCTAAATATTAATCCGAATTACAATGAATCTCAATGACCAAGAATTGACAATTGACACGGTAAGTAAATAGAAATACGCGGAAGTTCCCGGAAAGGAATTGTGCAATTAATTTCAAATAAGTCGTATCTTGCTCAGACCAATAAATAGAGCTGAGGTTATAGTTAAAGCCGTTAGTAGAAAACCGAAATAACTAGTTATAGTAGGCATCAAGGAGCTAAATGAAATATGTTCTTTTTATACATATGTTTATAAAAAAGCACTTACCTGAGTTTCCTTTTTTGCAAAATTGGATAAAAAAATACCAATTGAATTGATTCATATATCATTATAGACAGCACTAACAAGGATAAAGTCCCAACTGTATAAAATGGAT